TGGGCCGATTACCGAATTAAAAAAACGAGCATCCTATATATACTATGTATTTGCATATATGTTTCTGTTTCTTTTACTTTATATGATATGTATTGTTTAGATCTTACTTATATTATATATAATATCAGATAAGATCTAAATAAAAGATCGAAGACTAAACAACTCAATACTTCTATTGTTTGTTGTTGGATCTATAATGAATTTAATCCAATTTTAGGGATCTTTGGGAGTGGTGGACTTTTTTATATCTCCTCATTTCGGTCTATAGATCAACCCAAGGGAAAGGCTCCTTCTACCCATCATCCTATATATTGTCTTTTTCGTTGCATGTTGAAATAGAAACTAAATTATTTTATTTATTATATTATATGATAAATGAGAACAAATTGTTTATTTATATAAATAGAAACTTTTCACAATTCTTATGGTTTGGATTTCATGGTATTTTATACATCATATGGGAAAAAGCTGTGTCTTTCTATTAAAGACAAAAGTTGAGAAAAGGATTCTATCAATATATTGAAGTAATACTTCGAATTTTCACAAAAGAGATTTTTTTCTTTCAATTTCAATACTTACTCCTCATTAGTTAACAATTCTAATGATTGGATTCGTATGCTTAATTCTGATAGTTAAGGTCAAATGATTATTCATCACATTTTTTGTATTTTTAGAAAATAGGAGGTATTTCTATGTTCAAATGGCGGTGCCTTTTTTTATTTTCCAATGAGAAGGTAGAACATAGGTGTGGGCCAAGTAAATCAATGGATAGTGTTGATAGTATTGGACATACAGATAGAAGTGAACAACCTATTCTAAACGATATGGAGAAAAAGGTTCCTAGTTGGAATCATATTGGTAATTATAGTTTCAATAATGTTGATTATTTATTTGATATCAGGAATATTTGGAGTTTGATCTCTGATGACACTTTTTTTGTTAGGGATAGTAATGGTGATCATTACTCTATATCTTTTGATATTGAAAATCATATTTTTGAGGTTGACAATGATAGTTCCTTTCTGAGTGAACTAGAAATTATTGTTTCTAGTTATTTGAATAGGGGATCTAAGAAAAAGAATCATACATGTAATGATACTGAATCCAGTTGGAAAAAGAACATTACTAGTAGCATTGATAGTTATCTTCGTTTTGAAGTCAGTATTAATAATTCTATTTCTAGTAGTACCAACAATTACAGTGAAAGTTACATTTTGAATTTCATTTGTACTGAAAATAAAAATAGTAGTGAGAGTGATCCTTCTAGTATAAGAACTAGTCAAAATTTCGATGATTTGGATATTCGAGTAGAATCCAATCATAATGATAATCCTTTCCATAAATTCAGACATTTATGGGTTCAATGTGAAAATTGTTATGAATCACATTATAAACAATTTTTTGGTGAAAAAATGTATATTTGTGAATTTTGTGGATATCATTTGAAAATGAGTAGTTCAGATAGAATTGAACTTTCGATTGATCCCGGAACTTGGGATCCCATGGATGAAGATATGGTATCTGTAGACCCCATTGAATTTGATTCACCCGTTGAATTTGATGAAGAACCGGATTCTAATAGAGATCATATCGATTTCTCAGGAGAAGAACTGGATTCTGATTCTTATATGGATCGTATCGATTCTTATCAAAGAAAGACAGGTTTAACTGAAGCTGTTCAAACAGGTATAGGTCAACTAAATGGTATTCCCGTAGCTATTGGCGTTATGGATTTTCAGTTTATGGGGGGTAGTATGGGATCCGTAGTAGGTGAGAAAATTACTCGTTTGATCGAATATGCTACTAATCGATCTCTACCTGTCATTATTGTGTGTGCTTCTGGAGGAGCACGCATGCAAGAAGGAAGTTTGAGCTTGATGCAAATGGCTAAAATTTCTTCTGTTTTATATAATTATCAATTAGATAAAAAGTTATTCTATGTAGCAATTCTTACAGATCCTACAACCGGTGGAGTAACAGCCAGTTTTGCTATGTTAGGAGATATCATTATTGCTGAACCTAATGCAACCATTGCATTTGCGGGTAAAAGAGTAATTGAACAAACATTGAATACGACAGTACCCGAGGGTTCACAAACATCTGAGTATTTATTCGAAAAAGGTTTATTCGACCCAATAGTACCACGTAATCTTTTAAAAGGTGTTCTGAGTGAGTTATTTCAACTCCACGGTTTCTTTCCCTTGAATCACAGTTCCAAAAATTAAAGTATAGCACTAGATTCGTTTATTTTATTTGTAGCGAACAAAAAAAAATATTTAATTCATGTAATCGTAATTAAAAGAAACAATATATATATTGTTTTCCTTGTTGACATAAGTTCTCCTTGTAGATAGACAGAGGTTTCGGATAATTATATTTTTTGTTTTTTTTTTATTTCATTTTTATTTATAATTATTTATATTTAATATTAAAAATATTAAAATATATTAATTATTATTTGAACTTAACTTAATTATATTTATTATTATATTACTTATTATTTTTATTATATTACTTATTATTTAAATATATATATATATTTAAATATTATAGTTTCTATCTAATCATATAGCTAATAGAATTATAGTTGATATTATTTATCACTTAGTAGATAATATTATTTACAATATGATAATAACTTGATATTACTTATGATAGATATATGATAGATATATCATAAATAAGCATAAGAGGATATCTTTTTATTAGATAGAAATATTAATAGATAGAAATAGTAAATCGAGGCATCTATTCTATGACAGATTTCAACTTACCCTCCATTTTTGTACCTTTAGTGGGCCTAGTATTTCCGGCAATTGCAATGGTTTCTTTATTTCTTCATGTCCAAAAAAATAAGATTGTCTAGACCCAATGGTAATGAATCTTATCAAGTGATTTCAACACCGTATTATAATACAGATATTTATTTCGTGTAATATGGTATGATATGTGGCTTTTGCCAAACACACAAGTGAAAGAACTTTTATGCGGATATATAATATCTGTATAAATGCATGTATATGTGGATATAGCTGGTTCAAAATGAATTAGCGAAAAATAGAAAGTCAATGTATCTAACTAATTACTCCTGATGTTTCACATAACAATAGTGCTAGTTGATGAAAGTTAATTCGGGGTCAAGAAAGGTAAAGTCAAATTTATTTGGGTTATTCGCTCAATTCCAATCGAATGCAACTGAATGCAGTATAGTATGAATTGGCGATCAGAACATATATGGATAGAACTTATAACGGAATCTCGAAAAACGAGTAATTTTTGCTGGGCCTGTATCCTTTTTTTAGGTTCACTAGGATTCTTAGTGGTTGGAACTTCCAGTTATCTTGGTAGGAATTTGATCTCTGTATTTCCATCTCAGCAAATCGTTTTTTTTCCGCAAGGGGTTGTGATGTCTTTCTATGGGATCGCGGGTCTGTTCATTAGCTCCTATTTGTGGTGCACTATTTCGTGGAATGTAGGTAGCGGTTATGACCGATTCGATAGAAAAGAGGGAAGAGTGTGTATTTTTCGTTGGGGATTTCCTGGAATAAATCGTCGCATCTTCCTTCGGTTCCTTATGAGAGATATCCAATCAATCAGAATAGAGGTTAAAGAGGGTCTTTATACTCGTCGTGTCCTTTATATGGAAATCAGGGGCCAAGGAGCCATTCCCTTGACTCGTACTGATGATAATTTGACTCCACGAGAAATTGAACAAAAAGCTGCTGAATTAGCCTATTTTTTGCGCATACCAATTGAAGTACTTTAAAATGAACTCCGAACTAAAGTAAAGAATAAATATCCTCTCAAGGTGGGGAAAAGAACTTGCTAATTCCCCTTTTTAATAAAAGGCAAGTTTCCTGATTCTTTTAGACGAGAAGTCTAATCTAACTAACTAATCTAATAATTAATTTATATCTATAAATTAATCAAACCTATCCGAACATGTATTTCGTAATACATAATTCATCTTTTTAGGCCTATGATTTTTAATTGATACCCTTTTTCTGATTAGACAGTAAAAGATTTCGTTTCGAAAGAATTAATGTAAGTTTTTTGGTCTCGAAACTTGATTCGTTACTTAAAGTGGGTTTTGGGGTATTCATCGAAAGAAACAAATGAAAATGAAATTGGTTTGAATTTGCCCAATTGAGATATCTGAAATATATTACAAATAAAAAGGAAAAGAATAGATCCAGAGATCACTACTTTGTTATACAACTCGTGCTTCAGAGAAATATCAGATAGAGTCGACGAATGAGTTCATTAAAAATGAAAATGAAATTCACAGATCAAAATGAAAAAAAAAAGAAAGCATTGGCCTCCCTTCCGTATCTCGCATCTATGGTATTTTTGCCCTGGTGGGTCTCTTTCTCTTTTAATAAATGTCTGGAACCTTGGGTTACTTATTGGTGGAATAGCAAACAATTCGAAACTTTTTTGAATCATATTCAAGAGAAAAACGTTCTAAAAAGATTCATAGAATTAGAAGAACTATTCCTATTGGATGAAATGATAAAGGAGTACCCGGAAACACATATACAAAAACTTCATATAGGAATACACAAGGAAACAATACAATTGGTCAAAGCATGCAATGAATATGATCTCCATATCATTTTACATTTCTCGACAAATATAATATGTTTCACTATTCTAAGTGGTTATTTTATTCTGAGTAATGAAGAACTCGTTATTCTGAATTCTTGGGTTCAGGAATTCCTCTATAACTTAAGTGACACAATAAAAGCTTTTTCGATTCTTTTAGTTACTGATTTATGGGTCGGATTTCACTCGACCCGTGGTTGGGAACTAATGATAGGTTTGGTTTACAACGATTTTGGATTGGATCATAACAATCAGATTATATCTGGTCTTGTTTCCATTTTTCCAGTTATTCTAGATGCAATTGTTAAATATTGGATTTTTCATTATTTAAATCGTGTATCTCCTTCGCTTGTAGTAATTTATCATTCAATGAATGAATAAAGAACTCATTTGAT